ACGTATGTATCTAGGGAACAGTCGCTTCAAAGTGAATTCTCCCTAGATACATCTATTCAATTAAATTATGAATCTATGCTGATTCCGAATATATATATGAATTGTCCTAAATATTCAAAACCCTTTATTTGGCCTTTTTCTAAAAAAAACATGAAAAAAATCCAATGGATTTAAAACTTATTTTTCGGTAAATCAATTACGAAATTTTTTTCTAGAATCCCTAAAATTTGTTTGACATCTTCTATGCGAAAATGCTCCATTTTCATAAGATCTTCTTGGCTGTTATTCAAAAGGTCCAACAATGTATATATATTGGACCTTTTGAGACAATTATAGATCCTGGGAGGCAATTCTGATTGGTCAATAAAAATCGATTTCAACGCCATTTTTTTTTTATTTTTTGTTAGTTTAGCCAATTTATCATAAAAGGTAAAAGGGGGTAAAGGAAACATGTGTTGATTGTCCTCTAAATTTAGATTTTCTTCTTTGGTATGTAAAAAGGGAATCAATAAATCAATCAAATTCCGGGAGGCTTCGTGAAGTGCTTCTTTAGGAGTTAAACTTCCATTTGTCCATATTTCGAGAAATAGTATTTCTTTGTTACCATTTTCATAAGAATGAATACTATGATTCGCATTTCGAACAGGCATGAATACAGGATCTATAGGATAACTTCCATCTTGAAAGGTATTTGGCGCTTTTATAAGATATCCGCGATTCTTCTCTATTTGTAATCCAATAACCAACTCAATGGGTTCTGTCAAGCTAGCTATATGCTGTGTATTATCGACGATTTCTACATAAGGCGGTAAGATGATATCTTGAGCAGTTACATATCCAGGGCCTCTGACACAAATAGACGCCTCACAAGTTCCATAGAGATTACTTCTCAATACGATTTCTTTCAAATTCATTAAAATTTCATGTACTGATTCTTGAATACCCGTTATCGTAGAATATTCGTGTGATATTTTCTCAGATTTTGCGCGTGTGATACATGTTCCTTCGATTTCTCTAAGCAAAGCCCTTCGCATCGCAATGCCTATTGTGTCTGCTTGACCTTTCATAAGCGGAGACAGAATAAAGCGCCCATAAAAAAGACGCTTACTGTCTGCTGCTGATTCAACACACTTCCACTGTAGTGTCCGAGTAGATACTGTTATTTTCTCTCGAACCATAATAATATTATTTGATCAGATCATTGAATCATTTATTTCTCTTGTTTCTCTTACTATTCAAATATCTTCCTTTTTTATTTCTACACACGTCTTTTTTTCGGGGGTCTACAGCCATTATGTGGCATAGGGGTTACATCCCGTACGAAAGTTAATAGTATACCACTTCTGCGAATAGCTCGTAATGCTGCGTCTCTTCCGAGACCTGGACCTTTAATCATGACTTCTGCTCGTTGCATACCTTGATCTACTACTGCACGAATAGCATTTGCCGCTGCGGTTTGAGCAGCAAACGGCGTCCCTCTTCTTGTACCTCCGAAGCCACAAGTACCGGCAGAGGACCAAGAAACCACCCGCCCGCGTACATCTGTAACAGTCACAATGGTATTATTGAAACTTGCTTGAATATGAATAACCCCCTTTGGTATTTTACGTGTACTCTTACGTGAACCAATACGTCCACGTGAACCCCTTTTCGGTATAGCTTTTGCCATATTTTATGATCTCATAAATTTGAGTCAGAGATATATGGATATATCCATTTCATGTCAAAACAGATTCCCTATTTGTATATCAGGTCTTTAACGAGTTTGATTATCCTTGTCTTTGTTTATGTCTTGGGTTAGAACAAATTACTATAATTCGTCCCCGACGACGGATTAGTCGACATTTTTCACAAATTTTACGAACGGAAGCTCTGATTTTCATATTTGCCACTCCTTACTTTAATTTTGAATCCACTTTTTGGAAGAAAAAAAGTTTCTTGAAATTTTCGATTTCGAATCGTATTCCTACGAAAGAAATGGTGAAGTTAAAAAACACCTAATCTTTCGAATCTTTGTTGCGGAGTCGATAAATTATACGACCTCTGGTTGAATCATAACGACTTACTTCAATTTTTACTCTATCTCCTGGCAGTATCCGTATAAAACTACGTCGGATCTTTCCTGAAACATAACCTAGAATCATATCTTCATTATCTAAACGAACCCGGAACATACCGTTGGGAAGCGATTCAGTAATTAAACCTTCATGAATCCATTTTTGTTCTTTCATTCCAGGTAAAACCCCCTTGAAGTATCAACTAGTGGAGGAAGAACCCTATTAGAGAACCCACCCCTTCTCTTTTCTTTTTCACAAAAAAGAAGTTTCATATCGGATATTAGAAAGATTACCATATATAACACAAGATTTCTCCGCCTATTCTTTCTAGTCGAGCCTCTCGGTCTGTCATTATACCTCGAGAAGTAGAAAGAATTACAACCCCCATCCCACCTAAAATTCTAGGAATTCTTTGATAGTTAGAATAGATTCGTAGACCCGGC